TGAATAGTCCAGAAAGAATCGAATTTTTGATCGACCCCGGTACTTGGCATCCTATCGATGAAGACATGGCCTCTCCGGATCCCGATCCTTCTGAATCGGATTCGGATTCGGAGGAGGAGGACGCGCCCTATGAAGATCGTCTTGATTCTTATCGACTTGAATCGGATTCGGAGGAGGAGGACGCGCCCTATGAAGATCATCTTGATTCTTATCGAATTGAATCGGATTCGGAGGAGGAGGACGCGCCCTATGAAGATCGTCTTGATTCTTATCGAAAAAAGACAGGATTAAATGAGGCTGTTCAAACAGGCGTAGGTCAACTAAATGGTATTCCTGTAGCTTTTGGGATTATGGAGTTTGAGTTTATGGGGGGCAGTATGGGATCCGTAGTTGGAGAGAAAATCGCCCGTTTGGTTGAGTACGCTATCAATCAATCTCTACCTCTTATTATAGTGTGCGCTTCGGGTGGGGCGCGAATGCAAGAAGGAAGTGTGAGCTTGATGCAAATGGCTAAAATATCATGTGCCCTATTGGATTATGATCAATTCAATAGCAAGTTAGTATATATATCAATCCTTGCATCTCCTACTACTGGTGGGGTAACAGCTAGTTTTGGTACGTTGGCAGATCTCATTCTTGCCGAGCCCAATTCCTACATTGCATTTGCGGGTAAAAGAGTAATTGAAGAAACATTGAAGCAACCAATACCCGAAGGTTCACAAGAGGCTGAACCTTTATTCGAGAAGGGCATATTGGACCAAATCATACCACGTAAACTTTTAAAACACGTTCTGACTGATTTTTTGCAGTTCCACGACTTCAATCCTTTGAATTCCAATTCAATCAAGTAGAGCGCGCTAAATTCCATTATTTTATTTGTAGGAAACAAGTAGTTAGCTTATCGGAATCAAAGTAAATAAGAATGGAATTCTCTTTGGTGACCTAAGATCTAAGTGATAAAATAAGTCCAAGGAATATAGAACTAAATAAATGGACTTATTCTATCACTTAGATATCTAGATACTTATATCTTTAATAATAACTACGAATTCATAATAATTACAATTCTTAATTATAATTAGTATAATTAAAAAATAGGATATTAAAAATAAAATAATAACAGGTACAAATAGTAAATCGAGGTACCCATTTTATGACAACTTTCAATTTTCCCTCTATTTTTGTGCCTTTAGTAGGCCTAGTATTTCCGGCAATGGCAATGGCTTCTTTATTTCTTTATGTTCAAAAAAACAAGATTGTTTAGATCTGAGGGGACAAAATATCATCCGTTTTTTTTTTGAAACTTAGACTTGTAACATAACACAGATTTTTATTTCGGGAAATATGGTATAACATGTGATTTCCGGCGAACATAAAGGAAAAAGCTCTTATGCCTGCAGAAAATGATCTATGGGTAAATGAATTCTAGCTAGTTTCAAATAGATCAGGGACGCTGGATGCCTAAAATGTAAAGTTGGTGGATCTATATGTATATTGGGATCATATGAAGGGTATGTTATTAGTTTAGATCTAACCAATTTGATGAATTACTCCTAAAAGTTCACATCAAACTAGTGCTAGTTGATGAGAGTTCTTTCGGAAACAAAAAAAAATAAAGTCAAAATCATTGGGGGTATTCTCTCAATTCGAATAAAATGAAATCGGAGCAAGTATGAATTGGCGATCAAAACAGTTATGGTTAGAACTTATAACGGGGGCTCGAAAACTAAGTAATTTGTTCTGGGCCCTTACCGTTTTTTTAGGTTCATTAGGATTCTTATTGGTTGGAACTTCCAGTTATCTTGGTAGAAATTTGATATCTTTTGTTCCGTCTCAGCAAATCCCTTTTTTTCCACAAGGGATCGTGATGTCTTTCTACGGGATCGCGGGTCTCTTTATTAGTTCCTATTTGTGGTGCACAATTTCCTGGAATGTAGGTAGTGGTTATGATCGATTCGATAGAAAGGAAGGAATGGTGTGTATTTTTCGTTGGGGATTTCCTGGAAAAAATCGTCGCATATTCCTCCGATTCTGTATAAAAGATATTCAATCCGTTAGAATAAGAGTTAAAAAGGGTCTTTATGCTCGTCGTGTCCTTTATATAGATATCAGAGGCCGGGGGGTTCTTCTGTTGACCCGTACTGATGAGAATTTGACTCCACGAGAAATTGAACAAAAAGTCGTGGAATTGGCCTATTTCTTGCGCGTACCAATTGAAATCTTTTAAGAAAAGGAACTGAGGCTGAAGAACGAATGTTTTCTCAGCCTCAGCAGGAGGGAAAAATGCAAGAATCCTGTTTTTTTCTATAACAGAACTTAACTGAAGTTTCGTCAGAACATTCAGTCGAGTCAAAGCCGACGTATATGGAACAACCATAAAACAAAACTCTTTTTTTTGTGGTTTTTTATGCGTATCCAAATCCATGCAACTCAATTGAAACAAGTAAGAAATTGAACTACTAGATTTAATTCATCTCATATATCAAACGATTTCGAAAGAAAGAAATTTATCTTTTTTTTTTTGAAGTTCAATATTTGTTGGAAGTGATACTTTAGATGCAGATAAATCATATCTTGTAAATTATTTCCTTTTTGTCAATCGACCTTTTTTTATCCTTTCGTTTGTGTTCTTTACTAACCAATAATGGGTTTTCTTAATAATGATAACTGGCCCATTTCTGTCTTGTTTTGCCGCTCATTTTTTTGATCATCACAATATCTTTCTCTCAATTATTCTATTCTTGGCTATGGGTAATCATTGGAATTCTATCAAAATATTTTGGATATTTTGATAGAAAAGGAGTTCTTTCGTCTCAAAATCACAATAATAGTCATTCCTGAAAGGACTTCTTTCGGTCATTCATCGAAAGGAGACACTTGTTTGGGATTTGATGAATTGAGATATCTGGAAACAATATTTTTTATTATTTCTTCATTCGAATTCGAAGTGGAGTCTTAGTCTATTTCTATATTGTTTCTAGATTCAAACAAAATCACAAATAAAATAGATTCATAGGTTTCGTGTCTAGAACTCATGTTTGAAAGAAATATTCGATCACATAGAGTCGACAAATGAAGCGGGTTAATTAAAAATTCACAGGTGAAAAATGGCAAAAAAGAAAGCATTCACTCCTCTTTTGTATCTTGCATCTATAGTATTTTTGCCCTGGTGGATTTCTCTCTTATTTACTAAAAGTATGGAATCTTGGGTTACTAATTGGTCGAATACTGGTCAATCCGAACTTTTTTTGAATGATATTGAAGAAAAAAGTATTCTAGAAAAGTTCATAGAATTAGAGGAAATCCTCTTCTTGGAAGAAATGATCAAGGAATACTCGGAGACACATCTACAAAAGCTTCCTCTAGGAATCCACAAAGAAACGATCCAATTAATCAAGATACACAATGAGGATCGTATCCATACGATTTTGCACTTCTCGACAAATATAATCTGTTTTGTTATTCTAAGCCTTTATTCTATTTTAGGTAATGAAGAACTTGTTATTCTTAACTCTTGGGCTCAGGAATTCCTATATAACTTAAGTGATACAGTAAAAGCTTTTTGGATTCTTTTATTAAGCGATTTATGTATGGGATTTCATTCACACCACACTTGGAAACTAATTATTTGTTCTGTCTACAAAGATTTTGGATTTGATGATAATGATCAAATTATATCTTATCTTGTTTGCATTTTTCCAGTTGTTCTGGATAGTATTTTTAAATATTGGGTTTTCTCTTATTTAAATCGTGTATCTCCGTCACTTGTAGTTATTTATCATTCAATGACTGATTGATAAATGATCCACCGATATGAATCTAATTAATTAGAATGTTTCTTACTTTGTAGTTCTACATAAGCATTAAAAACCTTCTATCCGGAGGATTTTCATCCTATAGTATTTCAGTAAAATGATTCCAGTAATATAGCAGAATCGTGTATAGGGAACTATATTAGCGACCTACCCAATTTATTGTAGAAATTTTCGGATCAATGATTAGACCATGCAAACTAGAAATACTTTTTCTTGGATAAAGGAACAGATTACTCGATCTATTTACATATCGCTCATGATATATATCATAACTCGGACATCCATTTCAAGTGCATATCCCATTTTTGCACAGCAGGGTTATGAAAATCCACGAGAAGCGACTGGGCGTATTGTATGTGCCAATTGCCATTTAGCTAATAAGCCCGTGGATATTGAGGTTCCACAATCGGTACTTCCTGATACTGTATTTGAAGCAGTTGTTCGAATTCCTTATGATAAGCAAGTGAAACAAGTTCTTGCTAATGGTAAGAAAGGGGGTTTGAATGTGGGGGCTGTTCTTATTTTACCGGAGGGGTTTGAATTAGCTCCTTCCGATCGTATTTCTCCCGAGATGAAAGAAAAGATAGGCAATTTGTCTTTTCAGAGCTATCGCCCTAATAAAAAAAATATTCTTGTGATAGGGCCTGTTTCTGGTCAGAAATATAGTGAAATCACCTTTCCTATTCTTTCCCCCGACCCCGCTACTAAGAAAGATGTTCACTTCTTAAAATATCCTATATACGTAGGAGGAAATAGGGGAAGGGGTCAGATTTATCCCGACGGAAGCAAGAGTAACAATACAGTTTATAATGCTAGAGGAGCGGGTATAGTAAGTAAAATCATACGAAAAGAAAAAGGGGGATATGAAATAACCATAACAGATCCATCGGATGGACGTCAAGTGGTTGATATTATTCCTCCAGGCCCAGAACTTCTTGTTTCAGAGAGTGAATCCATCAAATTTGATCAACCATTAACGAGTAATCCTAATGTGGGTGGATTTGGTCAGGGAGATGCAGAAATAGTACTTCAAGATCCATTACGTGTCCAAGGTCTTTTGTTCTTCTTGGCATCTGTTATTTTGGCACAAATCTTTTTGGTTCTTAAAAAGAAACAGTTCGAGAAGGTTCAATTGGCCGAAATGAATTTCTAGACTCGCGAATTTATCGACATCCGGTTCGTAAA